CTTTTTTCTTTTTTTTTTTTGATATATATATATATATATGAAGACTTAGCACTCTTTTTGAGTGAGAGAAAGCACAATATGAACAAACAAGAAAGAAAAAAGAAACAAAAAAAAGGGAACATAATCCCACTTTAGTTCTTTACCATAACCATACATATATTTTTTACCCATCTCTAAAAATGGAGGTATATATCTATACGCTAGATGAATAAGTATGTATCATGCTCTTGACTATTAACGAATATATATCCTGATCTGTCTCGATTAATTTGTATGAATATCTATCCGATATATTATTCATGTGTCAGGAACCAGATTTGAACTGGTGACACGAGGATTTTCAGTCCTCTGCTCTACCAACTGAGCTATCCCGACCATTTCCCGTGCATTATCCTAGTAGAGTACTTGTATCTATGTCAATTAAAGGGACTAAATCTAAATAAAGTAAAGTATTAAATAAAGTAAAGTATTCAAAAATTTTATCTAATAAATGTAAGGATAATGATATGGAATGTGAATGATTCAATAATAGAGATTCCTTGCCCATATATGTTCATTTGTACAGGTATCGTATCTATCCAAATTGGGATAAGATCCAAAGATTTCTCTTCGGATCCGTTTGTGAAAGAGTAGAGTGAATGAGAAAGAAAGATAGTGAATTTTGTTTGAACCACTGATGAAAAAAAGAGGATAAATAGTTAGGAAGTAAAATGGACTTTTTGTTGGGGATAGAGGGACTTGAACCCTCACGATTTCTAAAGTCGACGGATTTTCCTCTTACTATAAATTTCATTGTTGTCGGTATTGACATGTAGAACGGGACTCTCTCTTTATTCTCGTCCGATTAATCAGTTTTTCAAAAGATCTATCAAACTCTGGAATGAATGATTTGATCACTGAATATTCGATTCTTCCTTCAACTTCGATTGGAATGGATTCACAATAACTCTGAATTTTTTCTTTCATATATATATATTCGATAGATTCGGGTCGTGATTAATCGTTTGATATGTTAGTATGTATACGTACGTATTAGATATATTATATAAGGCCGTCCTTTCTGTAATTTCGATAAAGGAATTCCAGCTACCAACACAACGTAGTCAACTCCATTCGTTAGAACAGCTTCCATTGAGTCTCTGCACCTATCCTTTTTTTATTCTAGTTTTATAAACCCTTGTTTTCTCAAAATAAAGATTTGGCTCAGGATTGCCCATTTTTAATTCCAGGGTTTCTCTGAATTTGGAAGTTACCACTTAGTAGGTTTCCATACCAAGGCTCAATCCAATCAAGTCCGTAGCGTCTACCAATTTCGCCATATCCCCTTTTGATTTGAGACCAAGATCCAGTTGGAATTCCACCCATCTCTTTCATTTATTTTGGAACCGTTGAATTCATTAGATAATGATTCCCATATCGAAAAAGTGTATGCTGCTATTTGATTTTTTTGGCGATCCTCTATCAGTTTATTTCTATTGGATAAACCTTGTTTCAATCAGAAATGATTCTATCATTGATGTATCTGCAATTCAATATGGATAGATATATCCCATATATATATATGTTTCTCCCTCCCTTTCTTTTTTACAGTGCGATTTGGAATACTGGAACGGTCGATATTCATTCTTCTTTTTTTTTTTTCGTCCTATCTCTTCCTTTTCCGAATGAAACCAGAAGAATGTCTCATTCTAATTTGGATTGTATCTTTATCTTATCTTTTCTTAGGACCGATCCGCTCGCTATACGCTATAATTATTGCTATAACTGCTTTAGAAATAAATAAATTTTATATTAAGAAATAATTAGATTTTTTATAATCATAATTTATAATTTGAAATTCTCATTAATATATATATATATACATATTCATTAACATATATATACATATTAAAAAATATAAATATAATGTATAAATATATAAATAAAATGTATAAAATGCATAAAAAAAGAATAGAATGTATAAATAATAATTAATGTAATTAATATGATATAATGAAAATTCTACTAATTAGTCATATACTAATTAGTCATATATTTCTATTAGAAAAATATCTATTAGAAAAATAGAATTCTATTAATTCTATTTAGTCATATCTAGTTCTATATTATTAGTTATATTAGTTATAACTAATAATATTATAATAATAATATTAGATATAACTAATATATCTAATGATATATATATATAATGATATAGATATAACAATAGAACTATGAACTATATAGTTCATATTAAATTAATAGCTAATAGCCCTAAGCTAAGATCCAGCAGTTTCCTGAATTCCTATACACTATTTCTATTTGTTATACTATTTCTATTTCTGTTATGTGAGCCCGCTTAGCTCAGAGGTTAGAGCATCGCATTTGTAATGCGATGGTCATCGGTTCGATTCCGATAGCTGGCTTTTTTTTTTTTTTCTATCGATTTTTCCATGATTGATAATCTCTCCTTTTCTCAAAATGTTGGATCGCCGATCTATTATGTCGTGGTAACTTGTAACTATGAATAAAAAATGGATTGGAGCAATTAGATCTCTACAGAACAAATCATAAAACGGAGCCTCAACTTCCTATATATACATATACAAAAAATCCGGATATTAATAGAATTCATTTCATTCTACTTTGTAATACTTCAGTAAATTTAGCTTTGCTTTGTTTATCCTTTAGTTCAGTCTTAATTTAAGATTTATTCTGTAAAATGAAATTTCAATAAAATAAAAAAGGGAGTCTTTATGTCTCGTTATCGAGGACCTCGTTTCAAAAAAATACGCCGTCTGGGGACTTTACCAGGACTAACTAGTAAAAGACCTAAATCCGGAAGTGATCTTAAAACCCAATTGCGTTCTGGGAAAAGATCGCAATATCGTATTCGTCTAGAAGAAAAACAGAAATTGCGTTTTCATTATGGTCTGACGGAGCGACAATTAGTTAGATATGTACATATCGCTGGAAAAGCCAAAGGGTCAACAGGTCAGGTTTTACTACAACTACTTGAGATGCGTTTGGATAACATCCTTTTTCGATTGGGTATGGCTTCGACCATTCCTGGAGCTAGGCAATTAGTTAACCATAGACATATTTTAGTTAATGGTCGTATAGTGGATATACCAAGTTATCGTTGCAAACCCCGAGATATTATTACTACGAAGGATAAACAAAGATCGAAAGCTCTGATTCAAAATTATATTGCTTCACCCCCCCCCGAGGAATTGCCAAAACATTTGACTATTGACTCATTCCAATATAAAGGATTAGTAAATCAAATAATAGATAGTAAATGGATCGGTTTGAAAATAAATGAGTTGTTAGTCGTAGAATATTATTCCCGCCAGACTTGAACCTAACGAAAATAACAAAGAAAGATTCAGAGAATTTTGCCCTCTTTTCGACGAAGTAAATAGATCTAAGGGCCTTGATCCGCATTTTTCTCATTCACGTATTACAAATAGATCAGCAGTAGGATTTTTTTTCTTTTTTGTTCTTTCCGATATTTGTATTTTACGTACCGCAGTAATGTAATTAGGAATAGAGAATTTCTGGAATAGAGAATTTCTGGAATAGAGAATTTCTATCAAATAAAAGTCTTATTGCTGGAATAATGGTATCAGTTGTTATTTGATTTGATACATTGCGGTCGGTCACGTTGGCGAATTAACAGAAACGGAAAGAGAGGGATTCGAACCCTCGGTAAACAAAAGCCTACATAGCAGTTCCAATGCTACGCCTTGAACCACTCGGCCATCTCTCCTACATAATCTTATTATTGACCAGAAACCGAGTGAATAGCGAGTCATTCATATTATTGCAGTACAGGTATGACCGATCAATGGTTCCATAGGAATAATTCCTTTCAAATTTCCTATTTCTCAACACCAACTTCTTTCATCAGCTACCCCATGGATCTATTACAAATTCATGAATCGTCCCATGGATTTTTATTTCCATTGTATGGCATGACGTATACACGTCATGTAAACAAACCGGATGGTTACTCTACTCTATTTTATCATGGAATAATTATTCTTTTTCCTCTTTGGATCATAACCAAATCAAAACTTCTCGAGTTATCAAAATCCGTAGTAAAAGAAAGTCCTTGGTTATTCAACTTAGATGAAATCTTAGATGAAATAGTAATAGTTCCGTTCATTGGTATACTACGAAATTGTAATGAAATCCAATCTGATTCAAATATTTCATATCTCTCCTTGTCCAAACAAAATGGGACAATTTGAGCGGAAGGTCCACATTTTTAGAATTAGTCTGTTTTATGTTATTTCGTATTGTACAATTCCTTTGTTTGTGGGATCATTTTCCCCGAAGGGTAATGAAAAGAATTCTAATTATAGATTATAGAAAGGATTGCTAATTATGCCTAGATCTCGGATAAATGTAAATTTTATTGATAAGACCTCTTCAATTGTAGCCAATATTCTATTACGAATAATTCCGACAACTTCAGGAGAAAAAAAGGCATTTACCTATTACAGAGATGGTGCGATTTGATTCTTTTTTCTTCTTTTTTTAGACTTCAGTATTATGAGAAAGATATGTGATTCGGGATAGAAAGAACCAAATTATTGAAATAAACCTACGCTTGGTGAAGGTGAGTTTGAAGATAGAACAATTCCTTCTGTCGTGTATCCTCGATTGATGCAGCCTCGGATGCTTCAATTGTTAATTTGAGTATTGAGCGAAAGGTTACACCTATGGGTTCTATATTGTAGGTCAATCCTATTCCACTAGTACCAATGGGCAGCATAGGGGAAGAAGCACTACACCAAGGAATCAACAATACGAAAACTTTGTTATAAATTTCCCTTTTCCTTATTGGTATCGGGACTAACAAGAATGGTTGGGACAACAAACATCCATCTCGTTCGTACTTTGGATACCCGTATAACCATCAAAGATCGTTGAAGTGACTAATTCCTGAAAATAGGAGGCGTTGAGGACAAAGAAATTGTTGGAGTTACCATTTCCATCTAGCACTAATATGA